AAGAAATTCCTATTGATCCAACCAACAAAGTAAATAGTACTAATACAAGAAGAGGAAATAGCATAGTATTGTCCGATTCGTGAGGATACATGGAAGTGTATTTATTTCCAAAGTAAGTACTAAAGTATCGTATCCTATTTTTTACATTATTATCAATTTTCGATCTATCTTTTGAATAAAAAGAAACCTTTTTATTCATTGTTGATAAAAGTAAATTAGGATTGACTCCTCTTGGAGTTCCTTTTCCCCATAGAGATATGGAATAGAACGAACCATTTTTAGTGCTACTGTAATTTTGAAAATGAACACGTAAATACCCATCAAAGGTAAGTAAATATACCCGAAACATATAAAATGCGGTAAATCCTGCTGTGAAAGAAGCTATTACTGCGAAAATTGGTGAATACAACCAACTTTCATTAAGAATGTCATCTTTGGACCAAAAACAAGCAAGAGGTGGAATACCACAAAGAGAAAGTGTACCCAATAAAAAAGTAGTTCTTGTAATTGGAACATATCTTGTTAAACCACCCATAAGAACCATATTCTGACTTTTATCTGGCGAATATCCAACAATAGGTTCCATTGAGTGAATAATGGATCCGGATCCCAAAAACAATAAAGCTTTTGAATAGGCATGAGTGATCAAATGGAATAAAGCAGCTCGATAAGAACCTATACCTAGAGCTAACATAATATAACCCAATTGAGACATTGTAGAATAGGCTAAGCTTTTTTTAATGTCTCCTTGAGCAAGGGCCAAAGTAGCCCCTAATAATAGTGTTATTACACCTATTAAAGAAATGAAATTCATTATATAAGGTATGACTATGAAAAGAGGAAGAAGCCGAGCTACAAGAAAAATTCCTGCTGCTACCATAGTAGCAGCGTGTATAAGAGCCGAAATAGGAGTGGGTCCTTCCATAGCATCAGGTAACCATACGTGAAGGGGGAATTGTGCGGATTTAGCAACTGCACCGACGAATAATAAAGAAGCACACAAAGTAGCAAATAAAGAATTGACCCCATTATTCTGGATTAAGTTATTAGTTATTTCGAGCAAATCCCGAAATTCTAAACTACCTGTTATCCAATAAAAACCTAGGATTCCTAACAATAAACCAAAATCCCCGATACGATTAGTTACAAAAGCTTTTTGACAAGCACTTGCTGCAATTGGTCGTGTGAACCAAAACCCTATTAATAAATAAGAACACATTCCCACTAGTTCCCAAAAAATATAAATTTGTATCAAATTGGAACTAGTAACTAATCCCAACATAGAAGTATTAAAAAAACTCATATAAGCAAAAAATCGCAAATATCCTTGATCGTGATACATATACTTGTCACTATAAATAAGAACCATGATTCCAACAGTAGTAATTAGTATTGACATAATAGAAGTAAGTGGATCGATCAAGTATCCAAACTCTAAAGAAAAATCATTATTGATGGTCCAAGACCATAGATATTGATAGATAAAACTTCCATTTATTTGTTGAATAGACAGATTGGCCGAAAACACCATAGCTATACTTAAGAGTAAAACACTAGGAAAAGCCCACATGCGACGAATATTTTTTGTTGCTGTCGGAATAAGTAGAAGTCCAAATCCTATTGACATAGTAACTGGAAGTGGAAGAAAAGGTATTATCCACGCATATTGATATGTATGTTCCATAAGAAAAGAAACTCTTTTTTCTTATAATTGCAAATTGTTCTCGATTCACCAATTCTTATCTTTTTTATCCTTTTATAAAGGAACAATAATAAAAGAAATCAATAAAAAAAAAAGAAAAAAAAAAAAAAGTCAAACATTGGGATTCTTAATTATTCAGATTTTTTCTCAGATATTTGAAATATTCTAAAATTGACAATTGGTTGGTCAAAAAATATGACCAAATAACTATGTAAAGGTAAAGGCGATTACCTAGTAGGTATTTTAACTAAGAAAAGATTAAAGGAATATGAGATTCTTTAATAATTTTCTTACTACTTATTTAGTAGATTTTGTATTTATTAGATTTTGATATTTTTTTTGGTGATTAATAAACATATTACATATACTATAATAGTATAATAAATATATTATATAGTATAGTAAATATAGTAAGGAAAAAGAGTTAGACCAAAAAAAGAGTACTTTTTTTTATTCAAATATGGATCATAGTATCTATATTCGAATAAAAAAAAATACCTAGGTTTTCTAGTTCATTTTGGGAGTGGAGTAATTACCTAACTTGTTGTGTAACTGATTGATTGGATTTCAATCCAATAAAGAAAACTTATGTTTATCGGAAATCTTATGATACTCCTTACTTCGTATATAACTTAAATAAAAAATTACTTAGGTTGCCTAAGTAATGGAATGTCTTGTTTAACAGATTTAAGTACTAGTTCTAATTGGAATTTTAATTATGGACATAGCACTCTGGACTTAATCAATTTTCATTTTCCCTTATTTTCTTCTATTTTTTTTCCCTCATGTTGTCATTTATATATGTGATGTGTGATGCGCGCGCATACATATATTGATATATATATCACATATACATGTATATATAAATACATTTGTATTATATATATTTGTATGTTTATTATATATATTTATATGTTAAAGTAAAAAAACAATGTATATTAAAAAGAGTATATTAAAAAAATTATCCACATACACGAAATAAGTATAGATAATAACTAAAAAGAACGATCTATTTTGAAGAATACATGTCTTTCACATACAACGATAAAAGGAGGAACCCCCTTTTTTTGAATGGCAGTTCCAAAAAAACGTACTTCTATGTCAAAAAAACGTATTCGTAGAAATATTTGGAAGAAAAAAGGATATTTAGCTGCAGTAAAAGCTTTTTCTTTAGCGAAATCGGTTTCCACCGGGCATTCAAAAAGTTTTTTTGTGCGACAAACAAATAATAAAGTCTTAGAATAATCTCAATTGATATAGCCTAAAGAACCTCCAATTTTGTAAGATGAATGTTAACTAATGTATTTTTCTGTATTGAATTTCTCAATATTAGTTAGAACTCACTGCTGTGATATATAGAATAATAGTTTTTTGTATATTGGGTTCTAAGTATTATTTTTTTCCCTATCACAATTGTACTTTTCTATTGTGAAAAGTACAATTGTGATAGAGATTGAAACTCTTTTGTTATATGCCTATCCCAAAACTTAATTGGTTTTGTAAATGGTATCATAAATTAGAAATTATATGCGCAATAAAGAATATTAATACTTTAATTTAAATATACTAAGGTATCGAAATCATTAGAAAAATAACAAATTCTTTGTATTTAATGATGAAATTGTGATAGATAGGAAATCCTAGTTATTTGATTTTGTTCATTGAAAAAAAAAACTCAATCTTTTTCATTTGAATCCAAGAAATCGGATAAATGAAAAACAAATCATAAAAAAATAGAGAAAAAAAGACAATTCTTAGTTTTATACCTCAACTGAGAAAAAACTATTGAGTTCCAACTGTTTGGAGAGAACTTAGTTTCTAGTACGTGAAAGTTGATTGTTAAAAAACCCACGACGATACTACCTAAGTAGGTATTTTATTGAAGATTCAAATATTTAAACTACAAACCAGTCTTTATTCATCGATTCTAATTAATGTTTCCTAAACTATATTGAATCCTTGAATCTCGACGATTCAACATGAATTGACTATTATTATTTCAAGTAAGCCGCCATGGTGAAATTGGTAGACACGCTGCTCTTAGGAAGCAGTGCTAAAGCATCTCGGTTCGAGTCCGAGTGGCGGCATCTTGTAAAAGAGATACAATAGATCCTAAAATGTATTCAATTCCCGATTCCCAATTCTGTAATGGGACCCCTTTTATGATATTTGCGACTTTAGAACATATATTAACTCATATCTCTTTTTCGATCATTTCAATTGTGATTACGATTCATTTGATGACCTTATTAGTCCACAAAATTGTAGGATTACGTGATTGGTCAGAAAAAGGGATGATAGCTACTTTTTTCTCTATAACAGGATTATTAGTTTCTCGTTGGATTTCTTCGGGACATTTTCCATTAAGTAATTTATACGAGTCATTAATCTTCCTTTCATGTAGTTTCTTCATTATTCATATGATTCCCAAGATACGTAACCTTAAAAATGATTTAAGCACAATAATTGCACCAAGTACCATTTTGACTCAAGGCTTTGCCATGTCGGGTCTTTTAACTGAAATGCATCAATCCGCAATATTAGTACCTGCTCTACAATCTCAGTGGTTAATGATGCACGTAAGTATGATGTTATTGAGCTATGCAGCTCTTTTATGCGGATCATTATTATCAGTCGCTCTTCTAGTCATTACATTTCGAAAAAACATCGATATTTTTTGTAAAAGCAATAATTTCTTAATTAAGTCATTTTTCTTTGGCTTTGGTGAGATTGAATATTTGAATGAAAAAAGAAGTGTTTTTAAAAACACTTCTTTTCCTTCATTTCAAAATTATTACAAATATCAATTAACTGAGCGTTTGGATTATTGGAGTTATCGTGTCATTAGTCTAGGGTTTACCTTTTTAACCATAGGTATTCTTTGTGGAGCAGTATGGGCTAATGAGGCATGGGGATCCTATTGGAATTGGGACCCCAAGGAAACTTGGGCATTTATTACTTGGACCATATTCGCGATTTATTTACATACTAGAACAAATATAAATTGGAAAGGTACGAATTCGGCACTTGTAGCTTCTACAGGATTTCTTATAATTTGGATATGCTATTTTGGGATCAATCTATTAGGAATAGGTCTACATAGTTATGGTTCATTCACATAAACATCTAATTGAATAAACTACATGAAGAATACATAAGATAAAAACATCATCCCATATATAACGAAAGTTTGTTTTTATGAGTTTTTGAGAACCATTTTAATTTGAATGATTCCTCGATTCAAACGGTTCTCAAAAACTCGAGATGTATCTAATTACAATTCTTATTCATTTTATTTCTTTTTTCATTATACAGTACAGCAAACGATTTTCCAAATATTAAATTCAAAGAATTATAAGACTTTCCTTCCGTCTCATTAATGAAACACTATCTATGATAATAATTGGATAGGATAGCGTGTACCTTATCAACTGATAACGAGAGAACGAAATCGGGATAAATACCAATACCTATTATGGGTAGAAAGATACAGATTGAAAGAAATAGTTCTCGTGGTCCAGAATCCAAAAAATTCGAGTTTGGAATATTAAATAGCTTGTATCCATAAAACATCTGACGTAACATAGATAATAAATAAATAGGAGTTAATATCATTGCAATTGCCATTACAAAAGTAATTAGCATTTTTGGCATTAAAAGATATTTTGTACTAGTAATTAGTCCAAAGAATACTACAAATTCCGCAACAAAACCACTCATTCCTGGCAATGCAAGAGAAGCCATCGAGAAGCTACTGAACATGGTAAATATTTTTGGCATTGGGATAGATATCCCTCCCATTTCTTCGAGATAAACAAGACGTGTTCTATCACAACTCGTTCCCGCCAAGAAAAAAAGTGCAGCACCAATAAATCCATGAGAGAGCATTTGTAAAATAGCTCCATTGAGTCCCATGTCGGTTATAGAACCAATTCCTATAATTGTGAAACCCATGTGAGATACAGAGGAATAGGCTATTCTCTTTTTTAAATTACGTTGACCAAGAGAAGTTGAAGCTGCATAGATTATTTGCATTGTTCCTATTATCACCAACCAGGGAGAAAATATAGAATGAGCATGGGGTAATAATTCCATATTGATCCGAATCAATCCATATGCGCCCATTTTTAATAGGATTCCTGCTAAAAGCATACATGTACTGTAATGTGCGTCTCCGTGGGTATCAGGTAACCATGTATGTAGGGGTATAATCGGCAATTTTACAGCATAAGCAATAAGGAAGCCAAAATAGAATATTATTTCCAACGACACAGGATATGATTGATTAATTAATCTTTCAAAATCTAATGTTGGTTCATTGGAACCATATAAACCCATACCTAGAACTCCTATTAAGAAAAAAATGGAACCCCCTGCAGTGTACAAAATAAACTTTGTAGCCGAGTAGAGACGTTTCTTTCCCCCCCACATGGATAAAAGTAAGTAAACAGGAATTAATTCTAACTCCCACATGATGAAAAAAAGTAAAAGGTCTCGAGAAGAAAATAATCCTATTTGACCGCTGTACATTGCTAGCATCAGGAAATAGAACAATCGCGAATTTCGAGTAACTGGCCAAGCTGCTAAAGTTGCTAAAGTAGTGATAAATCCTGTCAGTAAAATGGGTCCTATGGAAAGTCCATCGATTCCTAGTCTCCAGTGGAAATCAAAAACATCTATCCATTTAGAATCTTCCTTCAATTGCATTAATGGATCATCCAATTGGAAATGATAACAGAATGCATAAGTCGTTAGAAGGAGTTCTAGCAAGCATATACACAAAGTATACCACCTAAACATCTTATTCCCTCTATGAGGGAAAAAGAAAATTGAAGAACCCGCGAATATCGGTAAAACAACAAGTATTGTTAACCAAGGAAAATAACTCGTGATAAAGACAAGATACGTTTTGATTTGACCAGAAAAGCCCGTCCTCAAAATAATATATTTTGTTGAGCACGGGCTTTTGTCGGTAAAGAGGAATCACAAATGATTCAAGTGGAGTTTTTTGTAACGTATCAATAAGATAGAGCCATGCTGCGAGTTGTTTCAGGCCCTAAATAAACACGGACACTCAAAAAATCTGTTGGGCAGGCGGATTCACATCTCTTACAACCTACACAGTCCTCGGTTCTTGGCGCGGAAGCTATTTGCTTGGCTTTACATCCGTCCCAAGGTATCATTTCCAATACATCTGTGGGGCAAGCTCGTACACATTGAGTACACCCTATACATGTATCATAAATTTTTACTGAATGTGACATTGGATCTATAAATTCCAGTTTTGAACATAAAAGATTTTCGATCTGGTCAAATCAAATTAGTAGTAAATGAATCATATATTATATATTGTAATATATATATTGTAGACACCAGACGAAGCAGTGGTTTATTAAAAACAATCAATATATTTCTTAAATCAATCTGTTTATGAGAAAAGGTCAAGAGACTTTGATTTTCGTTTCATCAATTATGATGATACGAGTTGCACATGCGAATTCAAATTAATTGGCCAACAAATTGGTCATCATTATTTCAATATAAATATAAAAATGCAATTCAATTTTATTGAATTGCATTCAAATTCAATAAAAAATAGTATTTTAATTCTATTAAATATTTTTATGTGTCTTTATTTAAATTATCTATGATGATTATCACTAATTATTTAACAAATTCGATTGATTAATACGAGTTGATTTTCTGTTACGATGGATCGACGAAACAATAGCAAGTCCAATAGCTGCTTCAGCAGCTGCAATGGCTATAACAAAGATTGAGAAAATGTCTCCTTTTAATTGGCGACTATCAAATATATCAGAAAATGTTACAAGATTTATATTAACCGAATTTAGTATAAGCTCAAGACACATAACCGCTCTAACCATGTTTCGACTTGTGATCAATCCATAGATACCGATAGAAAATAAATAAACACTCAAAAAAAGGACATGCTCAAACATCATTGACTAACTCCTTATCAATCTCGATTCATTTCAATATGAACAACAATTCAACCGATTCAATTGATTAGAATAGAACAATTACACAACAAAAGAAGATATTGACGGTAGATAGATTTAACTCAAAATTTCTATTTATTTATTTAGAATTTAGTGAGAATTCTAAGAATTGGGAATCATTATTAAGTTAAGTATTTTTATTGCTTATTGTCGAGCCATACTAATTGCACCTATCAAGGAAACTAAAAGAATTATAGAAATGAGTTCAAACGGAAGATAAAAATCTGTTGATAAATGAATCCCAATTTGTTGAACCTTATTTATTAGGTCCTGTTCCATAATCTGGTTTGATCTTGCAGTCCAAATAATTCCGGACCATGACGTATCTGGGATAGTAGTAATTAGTGAAAAAAGAATAGTTGTACAAACCATCGAAGTGACCCCATCTCCGATGGTCCAAAAATAGGAATTATTGGAATATTCTGAACCATTCATGAACATTACAGCAAATATGATCAAGACATTTATGGCTCCCACATAAATAAGGAGCTGTGCGGCAGCTACAAAATAGGAGTTCGATGAAATATAGAATAAGGATATACAAACAAGAACAAATCCCAACGAAAAGGCAGAATAAATTGGATTGGTAAATAATACTACCCCCAGACCCCCTAATACAAGAATTGACCCCAGAAATACAACAAGAATATCATGTATTGGTCCAGGTAAATCCATTATGTATAAAATACAAAATAAATAACTTTAACTATTTCATGACCTTACTTTAACTTTACTAAATAAATGGTCCAGGAAAGGAAAAGGGGTTACCCTATTTTTTTTTTTTCTTGTATATAATATTGTATATGATACATTTATAATTGAATTGAATTTGAATATGGATTAATGTAGATATAGATAAAATTATCGGGCCAATCCTACTTTATTTATATTTATCCGAAAGAAAAAAAAAAGAAAAGAGTAGTTGGAATATGTAGTTGAAATTTGCTATTTCGAAATCATCACGAAAAATATATTCTCAGTTTAAATCAAACAGTGATTCTCAACAATCAATAGTTATTAGTTTTTATTTATAGTTACTGACTACCCAAAATAAAAAGCTTGGATCCTTTATATCAAAACAAAATCTTAGTAATCAGTAATTGTTCTTGAATCAAAGGGTTTATCTTTGTCTATTTTTATTTGAGTCGAATTCATAACTGTTTGAATTGTGTAATCTCCAATTATTGAGATTGGTAATCGACCCAAAGCAATTTGATTATAATTCAATTCGTGACGATCATAAGTGGAAAGTTCATATTCTTCAGTCATTGATAAACAATTTGTTGGACAATACTCGACACAGTTACCACAAAATATACAAACCCCAAAATCTATACTATAATTAAGTAATTGTTTCTTTTTAATATCTCTTTCAAATCTCCAATCAACAACGGGTAGATCTATCGGGCATACACGAACACATACTTCACAAGCAATACATTTATCAAATTCAAAGTGTATTCGACCCCGGAAACGCTCTGATGTGATCGATTTTTCATAAGGATATTGAATAGTTACAGGTAAACGATTTGTGTGGGATAAGGTAATTATGAAACTTTGACCAATGTACCTTGCAGCTCGTATTGTTTGTTGACCATAATTCATGAACCCAATTACTATAGGGAACATATTGTAGATATACATGAAAAAATTGACGTTTCTTTCTCTTGTTTGATAGAGATTATGAATCTAAAATAGTGTTATCATATTCTGTTATTTATAATGAAACAAGTTGGGAAGAAGTTGTTAATAACAGATTACCTAGAGAAATAGGTAAAAGAAATTTCCATCCAAGATTTAATAACTGGTCCATTCTCATCCTAGGTAAAGTCCATCTTGTTGTGATAGAAATGAAGAGAAACAAATAAGCTTTAGTTAATGTAATAAGGATACCCATTGTCATTCCAAAAATGCCAGCGATTTTATTTATTCCGAAAAGCTCAGGAATGGATATATACGGAATAGATAAATTCCACCCACCTAAGTAAAGAACTGTTACAAATAATGAAGAAACTAATAAATTTAGGTAAGAAGCAAGATAAAATAAACCGTATTTGATACCCGAATACTCGGTTTGATAACCTGCTACTAATTCCTCCTCCGCTTCTGGTAAATCAAAGGGTAATCTCTCACATTCGGCTAGAGAAGAAATTAGAAAAACAATAAATCCTATAGGCTGACGCCACAGATTCCACCCCCAAAAACCATATTTTGACTGTGCTTCAACTATATCAACTGTACTTGAACTGTTAGATAATCATAGTCGATAATAACATCACTGTTCCCATCGCTATTTCAAAACCGTACGTGAGACCTCAGCTTCATACGGCTCCTCGATGGCCACAAAAAAAATGTAAGGACGGGTTCGGTATTATCGCCATCTTTGGGTAGATAGAATAAAGATACATCGGAAAGTCCCAAATTAGACCAATGGAATTCTGTCTGCTAGAATAAGAAAAAAAAAAGTGCTTCCGAATTGATCTTATCCTTTACAATAAGAATTTATTTTTGTTCGGTAATAACTTAATATTTCAATAAAATACTCCTTATATCAATCAATACAAAATAAAAAGAATTAGTCATTAGTTCATGAATCGTGATAAGAATTCGATATGTATGAATACGGATAGAGAAAAGAATAAATAAAGATCCCTTTTTTTATTATTCATTCAATTACTGCATTCCATTTCTTTTTTCCTGTTCTTCTGTCTCAGAGGAGGATACTAAAAAAAAAGATAAAGGATTAATTCGTTCTTGATAGTCATTTCTTTAACCAGTGAATAGGAGCATACTCTAGATCGGAATCGTAGGGAAGTACTACTTGATCATTTCTACCAATTTCAAGTCCTTATTATGATTCGTTTTATGAAGAAATACCTCTTTTTTGATACCTTACATTATCTCCATTACTAATCCTTTGCGTACCTTGGTGTTCCTAACCGTCCACTGACTTTTGATTGATCCCCGGTATAGTAATACATACGAGACAGTAGTAGAAACTCCATACAGTTGATCTTTTGTTTGCGCCCGCTTCAAGATATGATGACTAATCAAAAAATCTCAATCTTGGGGTAAGCAGTTTACACCGCTTATGTTTACTTCAACTTTATTCTTGTACATAGGGAATGAGATTTTTTCTTCTTACTACAAATTTATAAGCTGTTTAGTTTCACTCATATAACTATCTGGTTTAACCCATCAACCCGAATGCTGAATAAAAAAAAAAGATGAAAACATCTATTCAATACATTGAACCTCTTTCTTTTTTCTTTTATTTCTAGAAGAGAGGTTCAAAGTTCATATTCCAACGAATCACACGTAGAGATATTGATAACACACATAGAGTTAATGGTATTTCATAACTAATAGATTGAGCAGCAGCTCGTAGACCACCTAAAAAGGAATATTTATTATTCGATCCATATCCTGACATAAGAAGCCCAATAGGAGCAATACTGGAAATGGCGATCCATAAAAAAACACCTATACTGAGATCGGCTAAAACAAGACGATACCCAAAAGGAATTACTAAATAACTTAGTAGAATTGATATAACCGCTATAGACGGTCCCGCACTAAACAAACGAATATCTCCTCGAGATGGGAGGAGGTCCTCTTTAAAAAGTAGTTTAGTCCCATCCGCTATAGCTTGAAGAATTCCCAACGGGCCAGCATATTCAGGCCCAATACGTTGTTGTATCGCTGCAGATATTTCTCTTTCTAACCACACAATTACTAGTACCCCTATTGTGATTCCCAATATAAGGGTCAAAATGGGTACAATCCATATTAGTCCATACACTTCTTTAAAAAATTCCGATGTAGAAAAAGAATTGATAGTTTGTACTTCTGTCGTATCAATTATCATTTCACCGATCAACTTCTCCCATAATGATATCTATACTACCCAATATCGTCATGATATCAGCCAATTTCATTCTTTTAACTAGCTGAGGAAGAATTTGCAAATTGATAAAACCGGGCGGACGAATTTTCCATCTCCAGGGGAAAACGCTATTATCTCCTATCAAATAAATTCCCAATTCTCCTTTTGGGGCTTCCACTCTCACATAAAGTTCTTGTTTCGACAATTCCAAATTGGGTGAAGGTTTTTTACTAATGAATCTATATTCAAAATCATTCCATTCAGAATTCTTTGCTCTATCAAAGCGTCGTACTTCTAAATTTTCATAAGGTCCTCCAGGAATTCCTTCTAGAGCCTGTTGAATAATTTTTATGGATTCCTTCATTTCACCGATTCGTACTAAATAACGAGCTAATGAATCTCCCTCTTTTTGCCATTGGACTTCCCAATCGAATTCATTGTAACACTCATAATGATCAACTTTACGAAGATCCCATTGGATTCCAGAAGCTCGTAACATCGGTCCTGATAAACCCCAATTTACAGCTTCTTCTCCAACAATAATGCCCACTCCTTCAACTCGTTCCAAAAAAATGGGATTCCACGTAATAAGTTTTTGATATTCAACAACTCCTGTTAAAGAATAATCGCAGAAATCCAAACATTTATCTATCCATCCATAAGGTAGATCAGCAGCTACTCCTCCGATACGGAAATAATTATGCATCATTCGCATACCTGTGGCGGCTTCGAATAGATCATATATCAATTCTCTTTCTCTGAAAATATAGAAAAAGGGAGTCTGTGCACCGATATCCGCCATAAAAGGTCCAAGCCATAACAAATGAGAAGCTATACGGCTCAATTCCAGCATAATTACTCTGATATAGCTAGCTCTTTGAGGTACTTGAACATTTTCCAATTGTTCTGGTGCATTTACGGTTATTGCCTCTGTGAACATAGTAGCTAAATAATCCCATCGTGTTACATAAGGTAGATATTGTATAATTGTTCGATTTTCCGCTATTTTTTCCATTCCTCTGTGTAAATAGCCCAATATGGGCTCACAGTCAATAACATCTTCACCATCGAGAGTAACGATTAGTCGAAGAACACCATGCATTGATGGGTGGTGAGGCCCCATATTGACTATCATGAGATCTTTTCTTGTAACCGGTACTGTCATATCTTTTCTTCCTTAATTCATTATTCCATGAATTCCTCAAAACGAGGCTCATCAAAACGCAAAATTGAATACTACTAAAAAAAATTCAAACGATTAAATTAACGAGTTTTTGGCTCCCGAATATCCAACTGACCAATTAATTTCTTATAACGTACTCTATTTTTCTTTGACAAATAAGCCAGCAACCGTTGACGTTTTCCTAGAATTTTTCGTAGACCCCTTTGCGATAAAAAATCTTTTTTGTGCAATTCCAAATGTGAAGTAAGTCTCCGTATCTTATTGGTGAAACTGAATACTTGAAATTCAACAGAACCTTTGTTTTCTTCTTTTTCTTCTTGTGGAATAATGGAAATGAATGAATTTTTGACCATAAAAAATTTTTCTATCCTTTTTCTTTCTTTTTCATGGATTTTTCCGATCAGGAAAAATAAAAAAAAGAATTATGCCAGTTATTTTAATCTAGTACACACAAAAATTTGGATTTCTTCATATACTACTTCTTTATTTTATCCAAATCAAATTGAAAATTTGATTTGGATAGAAAGGTATAATATGTTTCCGCATTAACGAAAGAAAAAAAAATTCTTTCTATCTAAAAGGATTCCGCTAATTTATTTATTCCTATATCCAATTGAATGGATACACCATTCAATCTGTATCATTTACCAAAATATAACATAGCATACGCGTACATCTTTCGGCTTTCATATACCGAAAATGTCACGGAATATAGATATATATGATATAGGAAATATACTATTAAATTAAATAATTCTAAATCGTGGATACATATGTATCCTTGACATACTGAAACGACTGCCATTATTGGTATCAAACCAATAGCGATTCATACAAGTTAAATCTTCTAATCGGTAATTGGGCCAAAGAACAAATTTGTATTTAATGAATTTATTTGTATCCGTATTAAGATGCTTGTCCTCATCCAAAAATTTTCCAGAGTTTCCTATGTTGTTTTCATTGCAAAATAATGGATTTCCATTTCTATCCGTAACATTACAATTATGGGAATTGAAACAAATTAACATTCTCAATTCTCTACGACGTCTAGGAGATATAATATTTTCAGGAACAAGGAAATCATAATAATTTCTGTCCCCATTCACAAGCATATTCCCATATCGTACAATGGGTTTATCCAAATTCCTCTTATCAATATATCTTTTTTTTATGCATTTTCTATTACTTTGGTGTTTATTGTTCTCAACCAATGAAATACTTATAGTTTGATATATAATCAATTTTCCATCCTTTTTTATAGATAGACGAATTGGTTCGATAATTAATATTCCTTTTTTTATCAATTCTGTAAGAGCTAGATCTTTCTGAATTAGCATTACATCCAGATGCATCTCTCCTCTTTGAATCGAGGATATAGCAATTTCCTTTGGATTTATCAGTCTAAGTAAGAGACAATATACCTTGATATTATTGATCATTCTTTGGTTCAAGGAGTCATCCCATCTTAATTGAAAAAGGAAATATTTTTTCAGGAAGAAATCCAGTTCTGCTTCCTTGTTTTTCTTGGATTGTTTTTTCTTTTTACCTTTTTTAATGGTAATGTCTGATCCCGCGTAATTCTCTTCAATATCTTTTTTTTTGTTTTCTTTTCGTATATCTGATACAAGATTTACTTGGTCCTGTTGTTCATTTTTTTGTTGGTTGGAATTTTCTAATTTAAGATATTTTTTTTGATCAGATATCATCTGAAGATTTTTTTTTCTATTTATATTGATGTTTTTATTTTGACTTGTATTTTTATAAAAATACAAGTCAAAATAAAGTAATTTGATTGGTATAATCCATGGTTTAATCTTATATGCATCAAAAAGTAAGACAAATTCTGGGAAGAACCAAGATTCTAGATTTGATATGGTACGAGAAACTCTTTCTTGATTCATTCCCATCCAATTAAAAAAAATACTTTTTTGATTGGATGGGTTGATTTCTTGATGAATCGTAAGAGAAAAAATATCTTTTTTTTTCAATTTGTTGTTGATTTTTTTTTCAGTCTTAGTATTTTTATCAATTTTGGTACCGATATGTGTATTGGTCCAGGTCTCAATATCGATATTTTTTCTAAGACAAAAATGGAGAATTCTACAATCAAAATATTTTCTATCTAGATTTTTATGCGTATCAATAATATATCCTTCTTCTAGATAATCACTAATAGCTGTACTTACCAATACAAAAAATGATTCGTATTTCGGTTTATTGAAATTATATGGAATTTTGAGAACCCTGTTTACTTGTAATCTTGACCCATAAATATATAAATCCTTCTTATCCCCATAGTTCATATATTTATGTGATAAAAGATCATATCTGTAGTGTTTTTTCCATTTTTCTTTTTGATTTGTCAATGAATCCGCTGCATAGTAATTTTGTTTCACGTAATGAATTAATTGGTCTTTTTCTTTTTTATATGAATCCGATTTAATTGAGTCTTTATTTTGAATCCTATAACGTTGATTGATTCTATTTCGCCATTTTTGCGGTACTAACCGCGACCATTTGGTTTGAGATAAATTGTATTGATAATGCCCCTTTAACCAGTTTTTCCATTCAATCATTCCAGACTTATGAATTTTCTTATGTCTTGAATTGGAATCAAATATTCCTCGTGTCATACAATAATCCTTGATTTTCTCCTTAATAAAAGGATAAGTCCCCTGATATTGAAGTAGAGATTTCAAGCGATACTTGTTAAGTAATTGGGTTTGTGATAATTTGTAAAATACATATGCTTGGGACAAGGAGGATAAGTCATAATACATTTTTGTACTATTACTAATATTAGTATTCGAAAACAACTTTTTTATAGTGGAAAAAGAGTTCATTGTATTTTGATCTCTTTCATCAATTCCTTTCTGATTTGTTTGATCGTTGTAAACAGATTTATTGATTATTTTTTTTGTTGATTCAAAGAAAAATTGGAAATTGATCCTGTGAATGGTAATCATACATAGCAAGATATCTATGTATATTTTTTCAATCAGAGATTTCATAAAATAATGTGATTTACGTATTAATCGTATATTTATTCTTTGGAATATCTGCCAAATATGTTTCTGTGATTTCGATCTTTTATCATCACAAGTTAGAATTTTTTTTTTCTTGTCTTTTGTGATTCGTTCTATTCGATTCCTGATTGTGATTGTTCTATCAGAAAGATCTTTCATCTTTTTTTCTATGAGTGAATAATTTGTCCAATTCATGGATTGGATTTGAATGGTTGATTTGTGAATAATCTTATTATTTATTTCAGAATCTTTTCCATTTTCAGCCGTTTCATATACTTTCGCCTTGCTCAATTCAAATAAGAATATTGGGTTTACTTTTTGAATTTCCTTCATTATTCGTTTTAGAACTAGAAGTATTTTAATGATCCATCTTGTTTTTTCTTTTGAAACTTTTAGAAGTAGAAATAAATTCTTTTTCACTTTTCTAACTTTTTTTTGGAGTTCTTTATAAATGGGTTCAAAAAAGGAAGGTCGTTTTCGGGGACTCCCAAAAGGGAGTTCCGCTTCCATTCCCCAAACTGTTAAAAAACAAAAATTGTCTTTTTTTCCTTTTTTTTTTATTTGATCTCTAGGATGAGATCGTATTTTAGATCTTCGCCAAGGTTTCAAACAGAAAGGAAATAGAATCTTTATCTGAATACCGTCTGTTAACCAATCTTTGGGAAATTCTGTTTCTGATAATTGAACACCATTATAGGTGCATTTAACATGCATTTCTCTATTCCATTCCTTCAAATCCTCATACCATTCGGGGAATTGGAATAATAACATACGGCCAATATTTTTAGCAATTATCAATGAAGGCAATACAATGTATTTTCTAAGAAAAGATTGGGTTACTAACATCAAACCTCTTATTGCTTGAGCAAATATAATGCTATCCCAAGTTTCTGATATTGCTATACATTCATTTTCCTCTTTTTTATCTTCGTTTTTTTTCTCTTTTTCCCTTGTCTCTTCCTCCTCAAAATCAAAATGCGAAATTTTCAATTCTGGTTCTCTCCCCACGGAATTCCTAAAAATGAGATTCATCATTTCAGAGATATAAAAAGAAGAAAAAAAAAATGTTTTGTCTATTCGATCCAAAAAAAGCGGGGAATGCACATTTGCTTGAAACATTTCCAAAATAACTGTTTTACGTCTTTGAGCACGCATGGATCCTTTGATTATATCCCGACGAAAATCCGATTGTTGCGAGTAACGTATCAAAGCCACCTCTTCCGCTTGATCACTATTATTAGTATTATTTGTAGTTATAATAGTATTGGTATTCTGATCGTTATCAGTATAAATTACTACGCGTTTGGCTTTTCTTGAACGAATTTCATGATCTTCCGTAGATTCTTCCTCATTTTCTTCCTCCTGTTCTTCCAAATCATCAGTTAATTTGTATGACCATTGAGGAACCCTTTTACAGATTTCTTCTATTCCAATAGATTTATTTCTAATTATTGTTTGATCATTTGGATCAGTTGTAATTACATCGAATACCCATTTTAAAGCTTTTGCTTGACTTTCTAAATCAATTCTTGTTTGCTCTCTCAATAAAGAATATTTTTGAAAATGCAAAATGGGTGCAGGCTCAAAAGGAAATTCTTTGATTGAGGTTACGGAATTACCAATATAATTCAGTAATGATTCCCTATCAAGCGGATTCTTTTGATGTTCAAATTTTCTGGA